GCTAGCGTAGCTTAACAAAAAGCATAGCACTGAAGATGCTAAGATGGGTCCTAAAAAACTCCGCATGCATAAAGGCATGGTCCCGACCTTACCATCAGCTCTAACCCAACTTACACATGCAAGTCTCCGCACCCCAGTGAGTACGCCCTTAACCCCCCCCCGAGGGTAAGGAGCGGGCATCAGGCACAAAATACTTAGCCCAAGACGCCCAGCCTAGCCACACCCCCAAGGGAATTCAGCAGTGATAAACATTAAGCCATAAGTGAAAACTTGACTCAGTTAGCGTTAAGAGGGCCGGTAAAACTCGTGCCAGCCACCGCGGTTAGACGAGGGGCCCTAGTTGATATCATAACGGCGTAAAGGGTGGTTAAGGATAAATAATAATAAAGCCAAAGGGCCCCTTGGCCGTCATACGCTTCTAGGTATCCGAAGCCCTATATACGAAAGTAGCTTTAATTGACCCACCTGACCCCACGAAAACTGAGAAACAAACTGGGATTAGATACCCCACTATGCTCAGTCGTAAACTTAGACATCCAACTACAATTAGATGTCCGCCAGGGTACTACGAGCATTAGCTTAAAACCCAAAGGACCTGACGGTGTCTCAGACCCCCCTAGAGGAGCCTGTTCTAGAACCGATAACCCCCGTTTAACCTCACCACTTCTAGCCACCCCAGCCTATATACCGCCGTCGTCAGCTTACCCTGTGAAGGGTACAAAAGTAAGCAAAATGGGCACAACCCAGAACGTCAGGTCGAGGTGTAGCGCATGAAATGGAAAGAAATGGGCTACATTTTCTATAGCAGAATATTACGAACATGCACCATGAAACAGTGCTTGAAGGAGGATTTAGTAGTAAAAGGGAAATAGAGTGTCCCTTTGAACCCGGCTCTGAGACGCGTACACACCGCCCGTCACTCTCCCCGTCAATAACGCACCAAAATACCTAATGCAATAGCACCGACAAGGGGAGGCAAGTCGTAACACGGTAAGTGTACCGGAAGGTGCACTTGGATCAAACCCAGGGCGTGGCTGAGTTAGTCAAGCATCTCACTTACACCGAGAAGACATCCATGCAAGTTGGATCACCCTGAGCCAAACAACTAGCTTAATTACCAAATAAATGAACAATGTAGATAAGACCAAATAAACTTAACACAAAAACTAAACCATTCTTTTACCTGAGTATGGGAGACAGAAAAGGTTACACCTAAAGCAATAGAGACAGTACCGCAAGGGAAAGCTGAAAGAGAAATGAAAAAACCCATATAAGCACAAAAAAGCAAAGATTAAAACTTGTACCTTTTGCATCATGATTTAGCCAGTACACCCAAGCAAAGAGACCTTTAGTTTGAAACCCCGAAACCAGGTGAGCTACCCCGAGACAGCCTATTAAGGGCCAACCCGTCTCTGTGGCAAAAGAGTGGGAAGAGCTCCGGGTAGAAGTGACAGACCTACCGAACCTGGTGATAGCTGGTTGCCTAAGAAATGAATAGAAGTTCAGCCTCGTACTCCTCAAGTCAAAGTAACATAAGCAAGACACAGAGAGACACACGAGAGTTAGTTAAAGGGGGTACAGCCCCTTTAACAAAGGACACAACCTTTCCAGGAGGATAAAGATCATAACATATAAAACATACTGTTCTAGTGGGCCTAAAAGCAGCCACCTAGCTAGAAAGCGTTAAAGCTCAGACAGAAAGAAGTTTATTATTCTGACAAGAAATCTTACTCCCCTAAACACTATTAGGCCAACCCATGCCCACATGGAAGAGACTATGCTAAAATGAGTAACAAGAAGGCTCGCCCTTCTCCGAGCACAAGTGTAAGCCAAAACGGACCAACCATTGGCAACTAACGAACTCAACCCAAGAGAGCAATGTGGACTACAAATATAAGCAAGAAGAACTCACAACTAAACTATCGTTACCCCCACACTGGAGTGCCATCAGAGGAAAGACTAAAAGAAAGGGAAGGAACTCGGCAAACACAAGCCTCGCCTGTTTACCAAAAACATCGCCTCCTGCAACACAGCCAAGTATAGGAGGTCCAGCCTGCCCAGTGACTGCAAGTTCAACGGCCGCGGTATTTTGACCGTGCAAAGGTAGCGCAATCACTTGTCTTTTAAATAGAGACCTGTATGAATGGCTAAACGAGGGCTTAACTGTCTCCCCTTTCAAGTCAGTGAAATTGATCTACCCGTGCAGAAGCGGGTATAATTATACAAGACGAGAAGACCCTTTGGAGCTTAAGGTACAAAACTCAACCACGTTAAGCAACTCAATGAAAAGCAAAAACTTTATGGAATATGATATTTTACCTTCGGTTGGGGCGACCGCGGAAGAAAAAAGATCCTCCGAGTGGACCGGGACAAACCTCCTAAAACCAAGAGAAACACCTCTAAGCCACAGAACATCTGACCAAACATGATCCGGCCAAAAAGCCGATCAACGAACCAAGTTACCCTAGGGATAACAGCGCAATCCTCTCCCAGAGTCCATATCGACGAGGGGGTTTACGACCTCGATGTTGGATCAGGACATCCTAATGGTGCAGCCGCTATTAAGGGTTCGTTTGTTCAACGATTAAAGTCCTACGTGATCTGAGTTCAGACCGGAGCAATCCAGGTCAGTTTCTATCTGTAACGCTACTTTTCCCAGTACGAAAGGATCGGAAAAGGGGGGCCCATACTTAAAGCACGCCCCACCCCTAATTTATGAAAACAAATAAATAAAATAAAGGGAGAGCCAGAATCTCAGTTGGCCAAAATAAGGACATACTGGGGTGGCAGAGCATGGTAAATTGCGAAAGGCCTAAGCCCTTTTAATCAGAGGTTCAAATCCTCTCCCCAGTTCATGCCAAACACCCTAATTAATCACCTGCTTACCCACCTAATTAACCCCCTAGCTTACATCGTACCCGTACTCCTAGCAGTAGCCTTCCTAACACTAATTGAACGAAAAGTCCTGGGATACATGCAATTACGAAAAGGACCAAATGTAGTTGGACCATACGGACTGCTACAACCAATTGCCGACGGAGTAAAACTCTTCATCAAAGAGCCGGTCCGCCCATCCACATCATCCCCATTTCTTTTTCTAGCCACCCCAATACTTGCATTAACCCTAGCCCTAACCCTATGGGCCCCAATACCCATACCCCACCCAGTAACGGACCTTAACCTAGGGATCTTATTTATCCTGGCCCTGTCAAGCCTCGCAGTCTACTCGATTCTAGGGTCAGGCTGAGCATCAAACTCAAAATACGCATTAATTGGAGCCTTACGGGCCGTAGCCCAAACAATTTCCTACGAGGTCAGCCTAGGATTAATCCTTCTCTCCATCATTATTTTCTCGGGAGGCTACACCCTACAAACATTTAACACCACCCAAGAAAGCATTTGATTACTCGTCCCTGCCTGACCATTAGCCGCAATATGATACATCTCAACACTAGCCGAAACGAACCGAGCACCATTTGACCTAACAGAAGGAGAATCAGAACTAGTATCTGGCTTCAACGTAGAATATGCAGGAGGACCCTTCGCATTATTCTTCCTGGCCGAGTACGCTAATATCCTTCTAATAAATACCCTCTCAGCCGTACTATTTCTAGGGGCCTCACACATCCCCAGCATCCCCGAACTCACAACAATTAACCTCATAACTAAAGCCGCACTCCTATCTATTATATTCTTATGAGTGCGAGCCTCATATCCACGATTCCGGTACGACCAACTAATGCACCTAGTATGAAAAAACTTTCTCCCCCTCACACTCGCCTTCGTATTATGACACACCGCCCTGCCGATCGCACTAGCGGGGCTCCCCCCACAACTATAACCAAAGGAACTGTGCCTGAATGCCCAAGGACCACTTTGATAGAGTGACTTACAGGGGTTAAAACCCCCTCAGTTCCTAGAAAGAAGGGAATTGAACCCATACTCAAGAGATCAAAACTCTTGGTGCTTCCTTTACACCACTTTCTATGGCAGGGTCAGCTAATAAAGCTTTCGGGCCCATACCCCGAACATGACGGTTAAAATCCCTCCTCCGCCAATGAACCCATATGTACTTACAATCCTACTATCCAGCCTAGGACTAGGAACCACCCTGACCTTTGCTAGCTCCCACTGACTACTAGCTTGAATGGGCCTAGAAATTAACACACTAGCCATCGCCCCATTAATAGCACAACACCACCACCCCCGCGCAGTAGAAGCAACAACAAAATATTTCCTAACTCAAGCCACCGCAGCAGCAATAATCCTATTCGCGAGCACAACAAATGCCTGAGTTACAGGAGAATGAAGCATTAATGACATATCGAGCCCTGCCGCCAACACAATACTTATAACCGCCCTAGCACTTAAAATTGGACTTGCACCAATACACTTCTGAATGCCAGAGGTCCTGCAAGGACTAGACCTGTTAACAGGACTAATCCTATCCACCTGACAAAAACTTGCCCCATTTGCACTCATTGTCCAAACAGCACAAACCGTTGACCCATTACTACTAACAATGCTAGGAGTCGCATCAACCCTGGTCGGGGGATGAGGAGGACTTAACCAAACCCAACTACGGAAAATTCTAGCCTATTCCTCAATCGCCCACATAGGCTGAATAATTATTGTAGTCCAGTACGCCCCACAACTTACCCTAATTGCACTAGGAACATATATTATCATAACCTCCGCAGCATTCCTGACCTTAAAAATCTCGCTAACAACCAAAGTTAGCACCCTTGCAACAACCTGATCGAAAAGCCCAGTACTAGCATCAACAACTGCCCTAGTACTACTATCACTAGGAGGACTTCCCCCGCTTACAGGATTCCTACCAAAATGAATAATTTTACAAGAACTGACAAAACAAGACCTCCCAATCATTGCCACAACCATAGCCCTGGCCGCGCTAATTAGCCTGTACTTTTATCTACGACTATGCTACACCATAACACTGACCGTCTCCCCAAACACAACCAACTCAACCACACCCTGACGGGTCCAAACAACCCAAACGTCCATTCCACTGGCCTTATCTATTGTAGCCACCCTAGGACTGCTACCGATAACCCCCACCATCCTAATACTAACCACCTAGGGATTTAGGATAATATTTAGACCAAAAGCCTTCAAAGCTTTAAGTAGAAGTGAAAATCTTCTAGTCCCTGGCTAAGACCTACAAGGGATTAACTTGCATCTCCTGATTGCAAATCAGACGCTTTTATTAAGCTAAGGCCTTACTAGATGAGAAGGCCTCGATCCTACAAACTCTTAGTTAACAGCTAAGCGCTCAAGCCAGCGAGCATCCATCTACTTTTCCCGCCGCCTGACTCAGTAAGGCGGGAAAAGCCCCGGCAGAGTATTAATCTGCGTCTTTGGATTTGCAATCCAATGTGTCCTCCACCACGGGGCTGATAGGAAGAGGACTTAAACCTCTGTCTTCGGGGCTACAACCCACCGCCTAAGCACTCGGCCACCCTACCTGTGGCAATCACACGTTGATTCTTCTCTACCAACCACAAAGACATTGGCACCCTTTATCTTGTATTCGGTGCCTGAGCCGGAATAGTGGGAACTGCCTTAAGCCTTCTCATTCGAGCCGAATTAAGTCAACCCGGATCACTTCTAGGTGATGATCAAATTTATAATGTTATTGTTACTGCTCACGCCTTCGTGATAATCTTCTTTATAGTAATGCCTATTCTAATTGGAGGATTTGGGAACTGACTTGTGCCATTAATAATTGGAGCCCCAGACATAGCATTCCCACGAATAAATAACATAAGTTTCTGACTACTGCCCCCATCATTCCTGCTACTACTAGCCTCTTCTGGTGTTGAAGCTGGAGCCGGGACAGGATGAACAGTGTATCCGCCCCTCTCAGGAAACCTGGCCCACGCAGGGGCATCAGTAGACCTAACAATCTTCTCGCTACACCTAGCAGGTGTTTCATCAATCCTGGGGGCAATCAATTTTATCACTACAACTATTAACATAAAACCCCCAGCCATTTCCCAGTATCAAACACCCCTATTCGTCTGATCCGTGCTCGTAACCGCCGTATTACTTCTCCTATCACTACCCGTCCTAGCCGCCGGAATTACAATACTCCTAACAGACCGAAACCTTAACACCACATTCTTTGACCCCGCTGGGGGAGGAGACCCAATCCTCTACCAACACCTATTCTGATTCTTTGGTCACCCAGAAGTATATATCCTTATCCTTCCAGGGTTTGGAATTATTTCTCACGTCGTAGCCTACTATTCAGGCAAAAAAGAACCGTTTGGGTATATAGGAATGGTTTGAGCTATAATAGCCATCGGCCTTCTAGGGTTTATCGTATGGGCCCACCACATGTTCACCGTCGGAATAGACGTAGACACCCGTGCATACTTTACATCCGCAACAATAATCATCGCAATTCCAACAGGTGTAAAAGTATTTAGCTGACTGGCCACACTCCACGGAGGATCAATCAAATGAGAAACACCCATACTATGAGCTCTTGGGTTTATTTTCCTATTTACAGTGGGAGGACTAACAGGAATTGTCCTATCCAATTCGTCGCTTGACATCGTTCTCCACGACACTTATTACGTAGTCGCACACTTCCACTACGTACTATCAATGGGTGCTGTGTTTGCTATTATAGCAGCCTTTGTGCACTGATTCCCCCTACTAACCGGGTACACCCTTCATAGCGCCTGAACAAAAATTCACTTCGGAGTTATATTTATTGGGGTCAACCTTACGTTCTTCCCACAACATTTCCTAGGCTTAGCGGGCATGCCACGACGATACTCTGACTACCCAGATGCCTATGCCTTATGAAACACAGTATCATCCATCGGATCACTAATCTCTTTAGTGGCGGTAATTATGTTCCTATTCATCCTATGAGAAGCCTTCGCCGCTAAACGAGAAGTACTATCTGTAGAATTAACAATAACAAACGTAGAATGACTCCACGGCTGCCCTCCTCCCTACCACACATACGAAGAACCAGCATTTGTCCAAATTCAATCAAACTAACGAGAAAGGGAGGAATTGAACCCCCATATGCTGGTTTCAAGCCAGCCACATAACCACTCTGTCACTTCCTTCTAAAGACATTAGTAAAATGTAGATTACACCACCTTGTCAAGGTGAAGTCGTAGGTTAAACCCCTGCATGTCTTAAGCCCAAAGCTTAATGGCACATCCCACACAACTAGGATTCCAAGACGCAGCATCACCTGTTATAGAAGAACTTCTTCACTTCCACGACCACACACTAATAATCGTATTCCTAATTAGCACCTTAGTACTATATATTATTATTGCAATGGTATCTACTAAACTCACTAATAAATATATTTTAGATTCCCAAGAAATCGAAATCGTCTGAACTATTCTGCCAGCCGTCATTTTAGTATTAATTGCCCTGCCCTCCCTACGCATTCTATACCTTATAGATGAAATTAATGACCCCCACCTGACAATTAAAGCAATGGGACATCAATGATACTGAAGTTACGAATACACAGACTATGAAAACCTGGGTTTTGACTCCTACATAGTACCAACCCAAGACCTTACCCCAGGACAATTTCGACTACTAGAAACAGACCACCGAATGGTTGTCCCAATAGAATCCCCGGTTCGTGTCCTAGTATCTGCTGAAGACGTATTACACTCTTGAACTGTCCCATCCCTAGGCGTAAAAATGGATGCAGTCCCAGGACGACTTAACCAAACCGCCTTCATCGCCTCTCGCCCAGGGTTATTCTACGGACAATGCTCTGAAATCTGCGGAGCTAACCACAGCTTCATGCCAATTGTGGTCGAAGCAGTACCACTAGAACACTTCGAAAACTGATCCTCATTAATACTAGAAGACGCCTCGCTAGGAAGCTAAATATTGGACAAAGCGTTGGCCTTTTAAGCCAAAGACTGGTGACTCCCGACCACCTCTAGTGAAATGCCACAATTAAACCCCGGCCCTTGATTCGCAATCTTAGTATTTTCCTGATTAATTTTCTTAATTATTATCCCAACTAAAACCATAAGTCACACTTCACCAAATGAACCAACCCCAGTAAGTGCCGAAAAACACAAAACTGAATCCTGAGACTGACCATGATAACAAGCTTCTTCGACCAATTTATAAGTCCATCATACCTAGGAGTTCCGCTAATTGCCATCGCAATCGCACTCCCCTGAGTACTCTACCCAACCCCATCCTCCCGATGAGTTAACAACCGACTCATCACAATTCAAGGATGATTTATCAACCGATTTACAAACCAGCTAATACTGCCACTTAACGTAGGCGGACATAAATGGGCACTACTACTAGCCTCACTAATAATCTTCTTAATTACAATTAATATGCTAGGCCTACTACCATACACCTTTACACCCACGACACAACTGTCACTCAACATAGGATTTGCTGTGCCCCTATGACTTGCCACAGTAATTATTGGGATACGAAACCAACCAACAGTTGCCCTAGGACACCTACTACCAGAAGGAACACCAATCCTGCTGATCCCAGTACTAATTATCATCGAAACAATTAGTCTATTTATTCGACCATTAGCCCTCGGAGTTCGACTCACAGCCAACCTAACCGCAGGCCACCTTCTAATTCAACTCATCGCCACAGCCGTATTTGTCCTTCTACCAATAATGCCAACGGTAGCAATCCTAACTGCCACCGTGCTCTTCCTGCTTACACTATTAGAAGTTGCAGTCGCAATAATCCAAGCCTATGTGTTTGTGCTTCTTCTAAGCCTGTATCTACAAGAAAACGTTTAATGGCCCACCAAGCACATGCCTATCACATAGTTGACCCAAGCCCATGACCACTAACTGGAGCTATTGCTGCTTTACTAATAACATCCGGCTTAGCAATCTGATTTCACTTTCACTCAACAATCCTGATAACTCTAGGAATAATCCTCCTGCTTCTCACCATATACCAATGATGACGTGACATTATTCGAGAAGGGACCTTCCAAGGCCACCACACACCCCCAGTACAAAAAGGACTACGATATGGAATAATTCTATTCATTACCTCCGAGGTATTCTTTTTCCTTGGATTCTTCTGAGCCTTTTACCACTCAAGCCTGGCACCAACACCAGAACTAGGAGGATGCTGACCCCCCACGGGAGTCACCCCGTTAGACCCTTTTGAAGTACCACTCCTCAACACGGCCGTACTACTAGCATCAGGGGTCACAGTAACATGAGCTCACCACAGCATCATAGAAGGAGAACGGAAACAAGCCATCCAATCTTTAGCATTAACCATCTTACTAGGTCTCTACTTCACCGCCCTACAAGCCATAGAATACTATGAAGCCCCCTTTACAATCGCAGACGGAGTCTACGGCTCAACATTCTTTGTGGCCACAGGGTTCCACGGACTACACGTTATTATTGGATCAACCTTCCTAGCAGTGTGTCTTCTACGCCAAATCCAATACCACTTTACATCTGAACACCACTTTGGCTTCGAAGCCGCTGCCTGATACTGACACTTTGTCGACGTAGTATGACTATTCCTCTACGTATCCATCTATTGATGAGGCTCATAATCTTTCTAGTATTAAAGTTAGTACAAGTGACTTCCAATCACACAGTCTTGGTTAAACCCCAAGGAAAGATAATGAACCTAGTTACAACCATCATGATTATCACAATAACTCTATCCTTAGTCCTAGCAATTGTATCCTTCTGATTGCCACAAATAAACCCAGACGCAGAAAAACTATCGCCCTATGAATGCGGATTTGACCCCCTAGGGTCCGCCCGGCTGCCCTTTTCACTACGCTTCTTCCTAGTCGCAATCCTGTTCCTCCTCTTCGACCTAGAAATTGCACTCCTACTCCCACTACCTTGAGGAGACCAACTCCACAACCCCACCGAAACATTCTTCTGAGCCACAACAGTCCTGGCTTTATTAACCCTAGGCTTAATTTACGAATGAACTCAAGGCGGCTTAGAATGAGCAGAATGGGGGGCTAGTCCAAAATAAGACCTCTGATTTCGGCTCAGAAAATCGTGGTTTAATTCCACGGCCCCCTTATGACACCTGTACATTTTAGCTTTAGCTCAGCATTTATTCTAGGTCTAATAGGACTAGCATTCCACCGAACCCACCTACTCTCAGCACTCCTGTGCTTAGAGGGAATAATATTATCCTTATTTATCGCACTAGCCCTGTGAGCATTACAATTCGAATCCACAGGATTCTCAACAGCCCCTATACTGCTCTTAGCCTTTTCTGCTTGCGAAGCCAGCACGGGCCTAGCACTACTAGTTGCCACTGCCCGTACTCACGGCACCGACCGACTACAAAACCTCAACCTCCTACAATGCTAAAAGTACTAATCCCCACAATCATGTTATTCCCAACAATTTGACTAACTTCCCCAAAATGATTATGAACAACTACAACTGCGCATAGTCTCCTAATTGCCTTCATCAGCCTTACATGACTAAAGTGAACATCCGAGACCGGGTGGGCCTCCTCTAACATATACTTGGCCACAGACCCATTATCAACCCCCCTCTTAGTCCTAACATGCTGACTACTCCCCCTTATAATTCTCGCCAGCCAAAATCATATTAACCCAGAGCCAATTAGCCGACAACGCTCCTACATTATGCTCCTCACCTCATTACAAACTTTCCTAATTATAGCTTTCGGCGCCACAGAGCTTATTATATTTTATATTATATTTGAAGCCACACTTATTCCAACCCTCATCATCATCACCCGATGAGGTAATCAAACCGAACGACTAAATGCAGGAACCTACTTCCTATTCTACACCCTGGCAGGATCACTCCCACTTCTAGTTGCCCTTCTCCTCCTTCAGCAATCTACAGGGACACTATCAATGTTGGTACTCCAATATTCACAGCCCCTGCAACTCAACTCCTGAGGCCACATGGCTTGATGAGCAGGCTGCTTAATCGCATTCTTGGTCAAAATGCCCCTATACGGAGTCCACCTATGACTGCCAAAAGCGCACGTAGAGGCCCCTGTAGCAGGATCAATGGTGCTAGCAGCAGTCTTACTAAAACTCGGCGGATACGGAATAATACGCATAATAGTGATACTAGACCCCCTATCAAAAGAACTAGCCTACCCATTTATTATTCTAGCTCTCTGAGGTATCATCATAACCGGGTCAATTTGCCTTCGACAGACAGACCTAAAATCACTAATCGCCTACTCATCTGTAAGCCACATGGGGCTGGTAGCAGGAGGGATCCTAATCCAAACCCCATGAGGATTTTCAGGAGCAATCATCCTAATGATTGCTCACGGACTAGTATCCTCAGCATTGTTCTGCCTGGCCAATACAGCATATGAACGGACCCACAGCCGAACAATAGTCCTTGCCCGAGGACTACAAGTGATCTTTCCACTAACTGCGGTATGATGATTCATCGCCAACCTAGCCAACCTAGCCCTCCCACCACTACCAAACTTAATAGGGGAACTCATAATCATTACAACACTATTTAACTGATCCCCATGAACAATTCTACTCACCGGGCTGGGGACGCTGATTACGGCTGGCTACTCTCTATATATGTTCCTTATATCACAACGAGGCCCGACACCAAACCACATTATAGGACTCCAACCATTCCACACCCGAGAACACCTACTAATAACCTTGCACCTAATTCCCGTTATCCTATTAGTGACAAAACCAGAACTCATGTGAGGATGATGCTATTGTAAGTATAGTTTAACCAAAATATTAGATTGTGATTCTAAAGACAGGGGTTAAAGCCCCCTTACTCACCAAGGGAGAACAGAAAATAGTAAGCACTGCTAATCCTTACGCTCCATGGTTAAAATCCACGGCTTCCTTGTGCTTTCAAAGGATAACAGTTCATCCATTGGTCTTAGGAACCAAAAACTCTTGGTGCAAATCCAAGTGGAAGCTAAAATGACACTAATTATACACTCATCCCTCCTTCTAATTTTCTTCATCTTAATATATCCCCTACTTATATCATTAAACCCCAACCAACAAGAATTTAACATAGCAGAAACAACCAAAACTGCTGTTAGCTCCGCATTCTTCGTTAGCCTCCTACCACTCATAATCTTCATAAACCTAAAAACAGAGGGCATCGTCACAAATTGACAATGAATAAACACCCAAACATTTGACGTAAACGTTAGCTTTAAATTCGACCACTACTCCCTAATTTTCGTCCCAGTTGCCCTATACGTCACCTGATCAATCCTAGAATTTGCACTATGATACATACACTCTGACCCAAATATTAACCAGTTCTTTAAGTACCTGCTCACATTTTTAGTGGCCATAATAATTCTAGTTACAGCCAACAACATATTCCAACTATTCATTGGCTGAGAAGGAGTGGGAATTATATCATTCCTACTCATCGGGTGATGACATGGACGAGCAGACGCTAATACAGCAGCCCTCCAGGCCGTTATTTATAATCGAGTAGGAGACATTGGACTAATTATAACCATAGCCTGGTTCGCAATAAACCTTAACTCCTGAGAAATCCAACAAATTTTTACCCTATCAAAAAATTTCGATATAACAATCCCCCTAATAGGACTTGCTTTAGCAGCAACAGGAAAATCAGCCCAATTTGGCCTCCACCCTTGACTACCATCTGCCATAGAAGGCCCTACGCCAGTGTCCGCCCTACTTCACTCAAGTACTATAGTTGTCGCAGGAATCTTCCTGCTGATCCGCCTCCACCCCCTCATAGAAGATAATCAACTAGTCCTAACAACCTGTCTTTGTCTTGGAGCACTAACCTCACTATTCACAGCCACTTGTGCCCTAACCCAAAATGATATCAAAAAAATTGTAGCCTTCTCAACATCAAGCCAATTAGGCCTAATAATAGTCACAATTGGATTAAACCAACCACAACTAGCATTTCTTCACATCTGCACCCACGCCTTTTTTAAGGCTATGCTATTCCTGTGTTCAGGGTCAATTATTCACAGCCTGAACGACGAACAAGATATCCGAAAAATAGGCGGACTATTCAACACAATGCCCGCCACTTCAACCTACTTCACAATTGGCAGCCTCGCCCTTACGGGGACCCCCTTCCTGGCAGGATTCTTCTCAAAAGATGCAATCATTGAAGCCCTAAACACCTCCTATCTAAACGCCTGAGCCCTGATCCTAACACTAGTTGCCACATCATTCACCGCAGTATATAGTTTCCGACTAGTATACTTCGTAGTTATAGGAACCCCACGATTCCTGCCTCTTTCCCCAATCAACGAAAACAACCCACTAGTAATTAACTCTATTAAACGACTTGCCTGAGGAAGTATTATTGCAGGACTCATCATTACACAAAACTTTCTGCCAATAAAAACACAAACCATAACAATGCCAACCACCCTAAAAGTAGCGGCCCTCCTCGTAACAATTGTGGGCCTATTGGTAGCCATAGAGTTAGCTAACATAACAAGCAAGCAAGTAAAAATTACCCCCATAATCTCCACACACCACTTCTCAAACATGCTAGGGTTCTTCCCCACAATCGTTCATCGCCTCCTCCCAAAACTCAAACTAACCCTAGGACAATCAGCTGCCACCCAACTCGACAAAACATGACTTGAAGTTATTGGGCCAAAAAGCCTAGCACTAACCCAAATAATTATAGCAAAAATTACAAATGACATTACACGAGGAATAATCAAAACATACCTAACCATCTTCCTCCTGACCCTAATCTTAGCCACCATTCCAGTCCTTCTTTAAACCGCCCGAAGAGTCCCACGACTTAAGCCACGGGTTAACTCTAACACGACAAGCAAAGTTAAAAGCAACACCCAAGCACAAATAACTAGCATACCCCCACCAGACGAGTACATCACAGCCACACCACCAATATCACCACGCAAAATAGAAAACTCCTTCAATCCATCTACGGCTACTCATGAACCCTCATATCATCCCCCTCAAAACAGCCCCGCCACCAAGCCGACCCCCAGCAAATAAACTATAACATAAAATAACACAGAGCGACTACCTCAGGCCTCCGGGAAAGGCTCAGCAGCCAAAGCTGCTGAATAAGCAAAAACCACAAGCATCCCCCCTAAATAGATTAAAAAAAGGACCAACGATAAAAAAGAACCCCCATGGCAAACCAAAACCCCGCACCCAACCCCAGCCGCAACCACTAAACCAAGTGCGGCAAAGTAGGGCGTAGGATTAGAAGCAACGGCAACTAAACCCACAATTAAAGCTATAAGTAATAAAAACATAAAATAGGTCATAATTCTTGCTCAGATTTTAACCGAGACCAATGACTTGAAGAACCACCGTTGTTATTCAACTACAAGAACCATCATGGCAAGCCTACGAAAAACACACCCCCTAATTAAAATCGCTAACAGCGCACTAGTTGACCTACCAGCACCATCCAATATTTCAGCTTGATGAAACTTTGGGTCTCTCCTAGGACTATGCTTAGCTACCCAAATCCTCACCGGCCTATTCTTAGCCATACACTACACATCAGATATTTCAACCGCATTTTCATCAGTCGTCCATATCTGCCGAGACGTAAACTATGGCTGACTAATCCGTAATATGCACGCTAACGGAGCATCATTCTTCTTCCTTTGCATTTATATACACATTGCCCGAGGCCTATACTACGGCTCTTACCTTTACAAAGAAACTTGAAACATCGGAGTGGTCCTCCTACTACTAGTCATAGCAACAGCCTTCGTTGGCTACGTACTCCCATGGGGCCAAATATCCTTCTGAGGCGCCACAGTAATTACAAACCTCCTATCCGCCGTACCATACATAGGCGACATGCTAGTCCAATGAATCTGAGGTGGATTTTCAGTAGATAACGCAACACTAACACGATTCTTCGCATTCCACTTCCTACTACCATTTATTATTGCAGCCGCAACCATTCTGCACCTCCTATTCCTTCACGAAACAGGATCGAACAACCCAATTGGACTGAACTCGGACGCAGACAAAATCTCTTTCCACCCATACTTTACCTACAAAGACCTACTCGGATTCGTAATTATGCTCCTGGCGCTCACACTACTAGCATTATTTTCCCCAAATCTGCTGGGAGATCCAGAAAACTATACGCCCGCCAACCCCCTGGTCACCCCCCCACACATTAAACCAGAATGATATTTCCTATTTGCCTACGCCATCCTACGATCTATCCCAAACAAACTGGGGGGAGTTCTCGCATTATTATTCTCCATCTTAGTACTAATAGTCGTGCCACTTCTACACACCTCAAAACAACGAGGACTGACATTCCGCCCAATCACCCAATTCCTATTCTGAACCCTAGTGGCAGACATAATTATTTTAACATGGATCGGAGGCATACCAGTAGAACATCCCTTCATCATCATTGGACAAATTGCATCAGTCCTATACTTTGCACTATTCCTTGTCCTTATTCCACTAGCAGGATGATTGGAAAACAAAGCACTAGAATGAGCTTGCCCTAGTAGCTTAGCCTAAAAGCATCGGTCTTGTAATCCGAAGATCGGAGGTTAAACTCCTCCCTAGCGCCCAGAAAAGAGAGATTTTAACTCCCACCACTGGCTCCCAAAGCCAGAATTCTAAACTAAACTATTTTCTGGGGACAAACCATCCCTTTATGGTTTAACACACAATGCCTGTGATATTACATGAATGTTTCAATACATCTATGTATTATCACCAGCTCATTATTTTAACCACAAAGCAAGCACTAAATACTAGGCTATACATGAAGCATAACGTTAAGATTCAGAAATAGGATTCTTCGAAACTGAGCAATAGGCTATTCCCCTAAAAATCGACCTCAAATTTTTCCTTGAATAAATAACTAAAATTTCACTAAAACATATTAATGTAGTAAGAAACCACCAACCAGTTTGTATAAAGGCATATCATGCATGATAGAATCAAGGACAATAACTGTAAAACTTGCATAACATGAACTATTACTGGCATCTGGTTCCTATTTCAGGAACATAACTGTAATATTCCACCCCCAGATAATTATACTGGCATCTGATTAATGGTGTAGTACATATGTCTCGTTACCCACCATGCCGAGCATTCTTTTATATGCATAACGTAATTTTTTTAATTTCCTTTTCATTTGGCATCTCAGAGTGCAAGCAAAACTGTTAATTAAGGTGGAACATTTTCCTTGTATGTGACATGACTATTAATTATTTAAAGACATAAATTAAGAATTACATAATATTAAATCAAGTGCATAACATATTTATTTCTTCTTCAACTTACCCTTATATAGTGCCCCCTCTGATTTTTTTACGCGTCAAACCCCCCTACCCCCCTACGCTCAGCAGATCCTGTTATCCTTGTCAAACCCCTAAACCAAGGAGGACCCAAGAACGTGTAAACCAACAAGTTGAGGTATAAATTGGCATCCCACATTATATATATATATATATATATATGCATCAATTTTCGCCCACTCGCGCACAACAATCAGCCTAATAAGCCCTACCAAAACTTTATAAAAAAATAACTCGGCACTGAATATCCTAACATTATTAACCA